GTAAATGATTTAGAGTCTCATTTTATAAATATGTGTTTTCTATTTGATATTATGATATTATATATCTTATAAGATATTATAAGATATATTTTTATATTTTATTTCTTTATTAATATTAATACTTCTTTCTTATTAAGACTTCTTAAATGAATTATTAAGATGAATATAATACTGAACTTCAACTTTCATTTATAATGAAATTCATTTTTCATTAATGAATTTCCGAATTTTATACTTAAGAATAATAAAATAAAGACGACGATTAGTACTATATTACTAGATACTATAATACTATTAAAGTAGAACACTTTTACTATAAAGACTAAATATTAGAATTTATACTCTAATTTACTAGAATTACTACTAATTTACTAGAATTACTATATAAGGTACTATAATATACTAAGAATAGATATATAATCTCTAATATTTCAATTTCAATATAGAATATTCTATATATTCTATATTAATCATTAATCTAGATCTAGATAATTTTTTAAAGAATTTATAAAATAATCTATCTATTAGAATCTTATCTAATTTCTAATAATTAGGAATGGGAATAAAAATTACTCTTCTTGTTTCAATAACAATTTTTATTCGTCGGAACAAAAGAAGTACTGGCCCGGTCAGTACTTATACTTAACCAGGCCGGGGAAATGAACCTTTTGTACAAAATAAAAGAAGTAAGGTATTCTTTCTATTGGATAAATCTGTTTCGAATCATTGAAGGAAAATAAAAATTGTTCTCAATCTTGGCTTCACATGTTAAAGATAAATTTTCAATTTTGAATGGGGAGAGATGGCTGAGTGGACTAAAGCGTCGGATTGCTAATCCGTTGTACGAATTATTTGTACCGAGGGTTCGAATCCCTCTCTCTCCGATCCCCCTGATCACTTGAGATTTTAGAATTGAAATAAATTTCGATTATTTTCTTTTATGAATCTTTTATCTTTATCTAGTATCTATCCCATTTCTTTATATCTAGTATCTATTCCATTTCTTTATACATTTACCTATGAAATACCTATGAAAAAATTAAGGAAAAAGTAAAAACAAATCTCATATCTTTTTTTATTCTTCACGCCCGGGATTACGCCCCGGATCATTAGATAAGAATCCGAAGATGAAGAGAGAAACAAAGAATATTACTACTGTGTAAACGGATAGTTTAAGAGTAAGCATTACAAATCTCCAAGATAAGATAAGATCATTTTTTTTTAAGGAAATAGATCACCTATTTTACGACACACACTAGACACTATTTTGATATGACGCTCTAAAGATGAAAAAAAAAGAAGTTTTTTTGAAATTTCTTTTCACGAATTTCTTTCTAATGTAATAAGATTCGTATTTTTTCGTTATCAAAAATTTCTTGTCATATCCATATCTATAATTAGGTATTGTATGGGATTTTATAAAGGAAAGGTCAGAACAAAAGAAGAAATAAGCTGATTAGCTGATTAAAGATAAAGATCATCACCCCCTTCCCTTATTCAAATTAAATTTCAATATAAAATAGAAAATAACAGAATTTCACTTTTTGAATCGAGGGTTCCTAATGTCCAGACTTATTTGAATCTTATTTATGATCTTATTGATTTTCAGAAGAAAAATATCATCTTTTTTTTATCGAAGAAATTATGAATTGAATAGAGATTTCATTTTTATCGAAAACTTACAGCAGCTTGCCAAACAAAGGCTAATAGAAAAAAGAGTAAAGGGATAACGGGCATAACGTCTACAATTGGATTGAAAAAGGCATAAGCCTCAGGCAATTTGGCGAAGAAAAAACTACTCGAATAAAGGGTATAATTAAGACAGATACAGATTAAACTAAAGATATTAAACATAACAAATATTCTTTTCTTGTTCTTAAAGATTCAAATTAAATTGAAATGATAATAAATTATCAGATTGGATTGAGTTGTTTTTCTGAGGAAAATTTTCAAATAAAAAGGCAGATGCAGATAAAAGAAAAAAATTCTTATTTTTCTTTGACTTCTCCCCAATCAAGAATCCTTCCTTACATTCTCCAATCAAATAAGAATACAAGGAATTCTATTTTCATACAATATCTTAATTGAATTCTAAGTAATGATCAATTAATCTTTTTGATTCTATATCTATTGTGTTGAATCCTAGCGACAACATGTCCTATATTTCTTTTGGTTGGTTATTGACGAATAACAAATATTTATCTTATTTTTTCTTAGACCAAATCAAAATGGGGCGTGGCCAAGCGGTAAGGCAACGGGTTTTGGTCCCGTTACTCGGAGGTTCGAATCCTTCCGTCCCAGATCGTTTGCATTAGAAACGAAAGATTCTTCTCTATTGAAATTGAAAATTTAATTCAACAATTTTCTGTTTAATGTTGGATACAATGTTATCCAATCTGAATTCTAAGAATCATTCTTAGAATCATATCTTTTTTTTTTTACTAAAGTATTTTATTATTAAATATAAATATTCGTGATTACTTTTGTTAACGATTATTTTTTTATATGATGTAGATGGATGCGAAAAGATAAGAATCCGAGGATTCTTATTTTCTCTTTGATCTTACCTTACACGAGATTTTTTCTACTCCATAATAATGAAAACAAAGAAACTTTATTCTCAAACTATCTCTCTGTTTTCAATTAAATGAAAATAAGATTTCATTGGAGATGGTAAATAATAAGTAAATCATAATATTAGAAAAATCATATGTCATAAAGAAAAAATGAGAAAATATTTATAAAAATATGTAATGTAATATATTAAATAAGAGTATAAAATAGAAATAAAATAAAATAAATATAATATATAATTATTGTATGTAATTGTATATTTTTATTTTGTATATTTTTCTTATTAATATTATCTTATTATTTTATCTTATTATTTCATTTCAGATTATCTTATTATTCTAATAATGAAATATTTAGTATTTAGTTAAACATTTAGTTAAATTTAGTTAAAGTGGCTAAAAACTTTTATCCATTCATGGGTATTTTTTTTTCATTTGAATGAAAGTAAAGTCAAAGGCTTTTTTTGAGGTTTCTAATTTCTTTTTTAATAAAAAGAGGTTTATTATGGACAATCCCGAAAGATCTGTTGAAGATGTAAATAAGTTTGCTTAAAACTGATTTGTTTTTTTTCATGTGATATTATTCATATAAGAAAATTATGTGGTATTTTTAAGTGAAATCCTTTCCGGATAACACTTATCTATAAGTGTAGATTATTATGTATCAATTGGTTCAGCCAATGACTATTCATGATTCCATATTGAATCAATTGCATACGGTTCCAAATTAAAATAAAATGAGAGGGATGTTATGGTAAAACTTCGTTTGAAACGATGTGGTAGAAAGCAACGTGCGACTTGAAGGACATGATTGGCTGTGGATTCTGACATCCACCATCTTCTCTTTCTATACGAATGAAGATGCTCTTGTCTCGACATAATTTGTTCTGCTAGGAACCTAATTTAATTTGTCTTGGGTTACTAAATAACTAAATAAAGATACTAATGGTATATTAAAGTGGTATATTAAAGGTATAGCATATGATGGAGCTCGAGCAAAAATGATTGATTCATTTATCGGGGGAATAATCTAGGGTTAGTGACAATCAATAAGTTAGACCAACTTTGTAAATATATTATCAATATCTAAATATAGATAAATGGAGAGGTTCAAAAATGAACAAGTTTGAAATGAAAAAATCAAATTTGTCGAAATTTTTAAACTGTTTCAATCAAGAGTGTATCACAAAGGAATCAATCTTTCGTATGATTTTTTCATTTTCTTTCCATAGAAAGAACAAAAAACAAAAGGTATGTTGCTGCTTTTTTGAAAAGGAGTAAGGATCACCGAAGTAATGTCTAAACCCAATGATTTCACAAAGCGCAAAGAAAAGACAACAAATTCCGGAACAAGGAAACACTATTTTCACTTGTCTCAACAATTGGATCAGAATGAGTAAAAAAAATATATATATGAAAGGAGACAAAAAAAGAAGTTAGAGACAGCTCAAGAAATTCTAAGGATTTCCTTTTGAACTCTTTCAAAACTACCCAACTTGAGTTAGGAGTACAAATGAAATTTCTTTTTCTGTAAAGAAGGAAAAAAAGGCTCAAATTACAGTCTAATTCTTTATGGATCCATTTCTCTATCTATCTATCTATTTCTCTTTCTATCTATATAGATAATAGATAGATAGAGAAATTCTAGAAATTATAATCATTTTTTCTTGAGCCGTATGAGGAGAAAACCTCCTATACGTTTCTAGGGGGGCATCTTTTATCTACATCTATCCCAATGAGCCATCTATCGAATCGTTGCAATTGATGTTCGATCCCGAAGAGAAGGAAGAGATCTTCGAAAAGTGGGTTTTTATGATCCGATAAAGAATCAAACTTATTCAAATGTTCCTGCTATTTTATATTTCCTTGAAAAAGGTGCTCAACCCACAGGAACTGTTTATGATATTTTAAGGAAGGCAGAATTCTTTAAAGAATTTCGAGTTTCTTTTGATAAAAAAAGAAAGGAAAAACAAGAATTATGAATAAAAAAAGGATAAGGTAACTAGTACCTATCTTTGTGTAAATCTTTATTCAAAGTTTTTTCTTTTCTTGTTCTATTCATACTTATTTTATTCTTCTTTTTCTTTCTTCTTTTTGTGGAACCCCCCAAACAAGGGGGGTAATCTTTCTTCTTGTATTTGTATTGTACCTTTCTTTTTTTGATTAAATAAAACCGCTATTTTTGCTATCTTTACCTTTTCCTTATTTTTTTTCCGCTCAAAGTTTTATTTTTTATATTATGCTAATCCAACACAAATTTCTATCTAATTTCTTGAAATTTGTTTGATAAAAAAGTCCATTCATATTGACAATGGCGTATCAAACAAATATAATTTTATCGTATATAAATAGATCTTTTTATCCCCATTCCCTATCGGCTCTTTCTTTCCTTCACTTTAGTAAAATGAATGAGTTTGTTGTATTTTTTTTATTTCGATCATATCTACATTTCATATTGATCCGGGTTGCTAACTCAACGGTAGAGTACTCGGCTTTTAATTGCGACTATGATCTTTTACACATTTGGATGAAGGAATTCGTCTAGACTATTGGTAGAGTTTATAAGACTGCGACTGATCCTGAAAGGTAATGAATGGAAAAAAAAGCATGTCGTAAAAAGAATAATAAAATCATAGAAAAAAAAGATTTCTAGTACTCATAATAGAAATAGAACGAGAGTTTTTCTTTTGATAACAATTGGTAAAGTATTTTTGGTCTAGTGAATAAATGGATAGAGCCTTATGGCTCCAATTCGAGTAAGACAAAAAAGTAACGAGCTTCTCTTCTTAATTTGAATGATTACCCGATCAAATTACTAATTATGCGTTAAAAATAGATTAGTGCCTGATGTGGGAAAAGGTTCTCTTGTGAATTGTGAGTGGACCATTGATTCTTTTTTTTATTAATCCTAATTATTCTTTATTGTGGATTGAAGACGGATGTGTAGAAGAAATAGTATAGTGATAAAAAAGGTATTTTTTTTCCAAAGTCAAAAGAGTGATTGGGTTGCAAAAATAAAAGATTTTTACCCCTTTTTCTTATTGTTATTTTATTTATTTCTTTTATTGTTATTCTACTTATATTAACAAGTAAAAGAAATCCAAATTGGATAGAAAGAAAGGGAAAGAAAAAAGATCTGTAGATTGGGCTCTCTGTCTCCGGGGTATATATTCTTTAATTTGTTCTTACTTTTATATAATCTTTTACTTTATTAGATTATCATTATGTTTTTTACATGTATAAAAGTCTATATTATTATTATTGAAATTGAAAGTAAAAGTATAGACAGTGCATAATACAATATATGCATACGCCGTTCTGACCATATTGCACTATGTATCATTTCATAACACAAGAAGTGCCTCCCTTTTTTGGTTACAGTAGAAATGTATTTAAATGGCAGAATTACAAGGATATTTAGATTGAAAAAAGATAGATTTCGGCAACAAAACTTCCTATATCCACTACTCCTTCAGGAGTATATTTACTCACTTGCTCATTATCATAGCTTTAATAGTTTTATTTTTTACGAACCTGTGGAAATTATTGGTTATGACAATAAATCTAGTTTAGTACTTGTGAAACGTTTAATTACTCGAATGTATCAACAGAAATCTTTGATTTCTTCGGTGAATGATTCTAACCAAAAGGAAAATGGTTTTTGGGGGCACAAGAATTCTTTTTCTTCTCATTTTTCTTCTCAAATGGTATCAGAAGGTTTTGGAGTCATTCTGGAAATTCCATTCTCGTCGCGATTAGTATCTTCCCTTGAAGAAAAAAGAATACCAAAATCTCATAATTTACGATCTATTCATTCAATATTTCCCTTTTTAGAGGATAAATTATCACATTTAAATTATGTATCAGATCTACTAATACCCCACCCCATCCATCTGGAAATCTTGGTTCAAATCCTTCAATGCTGGATCAAAGATGTTCCTTCTTTGCATTTATTACGATTGTTTTTCCACGAATATCATAATTTGAATAGTATCATTACTTCAAAGAAATCCATTTACGTCTTTTCAAAAAGAACGAAAAGATTCTTTTGGTTCCTACATAATTCTTATGTATATGAATACGAATATCTATTCCTGTTTCTTCGTAAACAGTCTTCTTATTTACGATCAATATCTTCTGGAGTCTTTCTTGAGCGAACACATTTCTATGGGAAAATAGAATATCTTATAGTCGTGTGTTGTAATTTTTTTCAGAGGATCCTATGGTTCCTCAAAGATACTTTCATACATTATGTTCGATATCAAGGAAAAGCTATTCTGGCTTCAAAAGGAACTTTTTTTCTGATGAAAAAATGGAAATTTTATCTTGTAAATTTTTGGGAATCTTATTTTCACTTTTGGTTTCAACCTTATAGGATCCATATAAAAAAATTACCCAACTATTCCTTCTCTTTTCTGGGGTATTTTTCAAGTGTACTAAAAAATACTTTGGTAGTAAGAAATCAAATGCTAGAGAATTCATTTCTAATAAATACTCTGACTAATAAATTAGATACCATAGCCCCAGTTATTTCTCTTATTGGATCATTGTCGAAAGCTCAATTTTGTACTGTATTGGGTCATCCTATTAGTAAACCGATCTGGACCGATTTATCGGATTCTGATATTCTTGATCGATTTTGTCGGATATCTAGAAATCTTTGTCATTATCACAGCGGATCCTCAAAGAAACAGGTTTTGTATCGTATAAAATATATACTTCGACTTTCGTGTGCTAGAACTTTGGCTCGTAAACATAAAAGTACAGTACGTACTTTTATGCAAAGATTAGGTTCGGGATTTTTAGAAGAATTTTTTTTGGAAGAAGAACAATCTCTTTCTTTAATCTTCCTCCAAAAAATCCCCTTTATTTTACACGGATTACATAGAGAACGTATTTGGTATTTGGACATTATCCGTATCAATGA